TGGAATGAAAGGGATGATCCATGAATATTGATATGTATGTTCCATAAAATAAAAAATCCTTTTTATTTTATTCTTAAATTTATTATTTCTTATTCACTGGTTTGTATATATATTTTTTTTCAAAGGGGACAATAAAAAAGCACATTATTTTAAACCTAAATAGAAATGTTTTCGAATTAGTATAATCCTTCATAAATCTTTGAAAAGAAATAGATATTCAATATTCAAATAAAAAATTAGAAGTGATTAAAAAATATTACTAAGTTACTGTCAAAAAAAATTATTTGTCTATTTTTATTACTACTAAATAAAATTTTAGTGTGATTTTATGCAGATACAGAAAAAGTGAATTATAATTCTGTATTACAATAATTTATATACATATATTAAGAATAGAACAAAGATTTACACGAAAAAAAACAAATACTTAAATATTAATTATATAATAGAAAAAACTTTACCTAAAACACAGTTATTTTAATTTGATTATTTAGGATTGGTAAGGAATAGATTTTCATCATGGAATTTAGTGATTGTCTTCCAGTACACTAAGTGAGCTTTTTTATTTATATTTGTAAGAACAATTACTATAAAGCGATCTTTTACATATGATGTGAAGAAATCTTATAATTTTTTTGATAATCTAATCTATCAGTATAGATTACTTAAATGAGTACTCTCGTACGGATTTCAAACGTTAAAAAAAAAGTAAAAAAAAACAGTTGGATTTTAAACTTTTGAATGTCTTTTTTATTTTGAAAATAATATATAATAAAATTTGAAAGAAAAAAAACTCGATATCGATATGGAGTACGACAGAATAGAATAATAAATGTCTTTGACATCCAATTATACCACTGAAATTTTTTTTTCATTTTTGAATGGCAGTTCCAAAAAAACGTACTTCTATCTCGAAAAAGCGTATTCGTAAAAACATTTGGAAAAGGAAGGGATATTGGACATCGTTGAAAGCTTTTTCATTAGGGAAATCACTTTCTACAGGTAATTCAAAAAGTTTTTTTGTACAGCAAAATAAATAAAAAACACTATAATAATTTAGAATTAGCTTAACTAAAAAACCAATTAAAAAAAAAACATATAAAACAAAATAGGAACCAAAAGAAGAAAAAAAGACAATATATAGATAAAAAAGGTTCACATTTTTTTAGTTCCAAAAAGGGGATTCGTATGTTCCCCATCACTACCACCACTACCTTGATACAATAATAAATAAGATACAATAATAAATAAAGATCTTTTATTTCCTCTTAATGAGGAAATAAAAGATCTTTAAATTAATTACTTTAAGTGATCAAAAAATCTTATGTTTGTACAATATAAAAATATACATAAAAAATATTTTGATAATTTTTTTCTCTTGAGCAATTAAGCAAATCTTATTTGATTTAAAATTTCTAAGGGTTTTGAAGAAGTTTTTCTTTTTCGAAAAAGCTTTTTTTATCATATAAACGAAAAAAAATGATAAAGAGCATTTAGAATTTTGTCTTTGGGTTGAAGTTCCAACTACTTTAATTTAGTTACATTTTTCAATGATTGTATTCTAGAAAAAATAGAAAGGACAAAAAGTGAATTTAAATAATTTTAAATAACTTAGATAAAAAAAAAGATCTTAATTGAATTAAAACCCCAATACCTATTTCAAAAAGTTTTAATTGATTTAATCAATTGGAAATTTGAATCAATTGGCTTCTTTATTTCAATTTTAATCTCGACGATTGAATCAAAACTTGTTAATATTGTTTTGAACAAGTTGCCGCTATGGTGAAATTGGTAGACACGCTGCTCTTAGGAAGCAGTGCTAGAGCATCTCGGTTCGAGTCCGAGTAGCGGCATAAGATCTTCTAAAAGAGATATTATAAGTTTTATAATCAAAATAATACCCAACTTTTTTTCTAAAATCGGGTAAAACCGAGTATTAATTTATTAATTTTTAACAAATTTTTTATGATTTTTTCAATTTTAGAGCATATATTAACTCATATATCTTTTTCGGTCGTTTCAATTGTACTGACAATTTTTTTTTTAACTTTATTAGTTAATTTAGATGAAATCATAGGATTTTTTGATTCATCAGATAAAGGAATCATAATTACGTTTTTTGGTATAACAGGATTATTATTCACTCGTTGGATTTATTCAGGACATTTTCCATTAAGTAATTTATATGAATCATTAATTTTTCTTTCGTGGTCTTTTTCAATTATTCATATGGTTTCCTATTTTAATAAAAAACAACAAAATCACTTAAACGCAATAACTGCGCCAAGTGCTATTTTTATTCAGGGTTTTGCTACTTCAGGTCTTTTAAACAAAATGCCTCAGTCTGCAATATTAGTACCAGCTCTCCAGTCCCAGTGGTTAATGATGCACGTAAGTATGATGATATTAGGCTATGGCGCTCTGTTATGCGGATCATTATTATCAATAGCTCTTCTAGTTATTACATTTCGCAAAGTCGGACCTACTTTTTGGAAAAAGAATATAAAAAAAAAATTTTTATTAAATGAATTATTTTCTTTTGATGTACTTTACTACATAAATGAAAGAAATTCTATTTTACTACAACAAAACATTAATTTTAGTTTTTCTAGAAATTATTATAGGTATCAACTGATTCAACAATTAGATTTTTGGAGTTTTCGTATTATTAGTCTTGGATTTATCTTTTTAACCGTCGGCATTCTTTCAGGAGCTGTCTGGGCTAATGAGACATGGGGTTCATATTGGAACTGGGACCCAAAAGAAACTTGGGCATTTATTACTTGGACGATATTTGCAATTTATTTACATATTAAAACAAATAGGAATGTTAGGGGTATAAATTCTGCAATTGTGGCTTCGATAGGTTTTCTTTTAATTTGGATATGCTATTTTGGCGTCAATCTGTTAGGAATAGGGTTACATAGTTATGGTTCATTTACATCGAATTAAAGTAACAAACAAAAAGGAATCCAAATCTAAATAAAAAAAAGCATCTATATCTAACTTCATATCAGTTAATAAATCTCATTTAGTTTTAGTAGTAAATCATCAAGAACCTTTTGAATCAAGTAGTACAATGATTCAAAAGGTTCTCACAATACAAATACCAAAGACTTCTGATTACAATTTACTTTAATGCTTTTTTTTTTTTTTGTTGCCTGAAAACTATCCATAAAAATAATTAGATAAAATGGATTCGACCTTGTCACTTGCTAATGAGAGCACAAAATCAGGATAAATCCCAATACCAATTATGGGTAGAAGAATAGAGATTGAAAGAAATAACTCTCGGGGTCCAGAATCAAAAAAAGAAAAGTTTTTGACATTAATTAACTTGTATCCATAGAACATTTGGCGTGACATAGATAATAAATATATAGGAGTTAATATCATTCCAATTGCCATTACAAAAATAATTAAAATTTTGAAAATTAAGAAATATTTTTGGCTGGTAATTATTCCAAAAAAAACAATTAATTCTGCAATAAAACCACTCATGCCCGGCAATGCAAGGGAAGCCATCGATAAGATAGTGAACATTGTAAATATTTTTGGAATGGAGATAGCCATTCCACCCATTTCATCAAGATAAACAAGCCTAATTCTATCATAACTCGTTCCTGCCAAGAAAAAAAGTGCAGCGCCAATAAACCCATGAGAAATTATTTGTAAAATAGCTCCATTAAGTCCAGGATCCGTTATAGAACTAATACCTATAATTATAAAACCCATATGAGATACAGAAGAATAGGCTATTCTCTTTTTTAAATTCCGTTGACCGGGAGATGTTGAAGCTGCATAAATTATTTGGATTGTACCGACTACCATCAACCAAGGAGAAAACATAGAATGAGCGTGGGGTAATAATTCCATATTGATTCGAACCAACCCATATGCTCCCATTTTTAATAAGATTCCAGCGAGAAGCATACAGGTACTGTAATGTGCCTCACCGTGGGTGTCAGGTAACCAAGTATGTAAAGGTATAATCGGTGATTTGACGGCAAAAGCAATAAGAAATCCAATATAAAAAAGTATTTCGAGTGTAACAGGATAGGATTGATTAGCTAAGAGTTCTAAATTTAATGTTGGTTCGTTCGAACCATATAAACTTATACCTAAAACTCCTATTAATAAAAAAATAGAACTTCCTGCCGTGTACAAAATAAATTTTGTAGCTGAATACAGACGTTTCTTTCCACCCCACATGGCTAAAAGTAGATAAACGGGAATTAATTCTAATTCCCACATGATGAAAAAAAGTAGAAGATCCCGAGAAGAAAATGATCCTATTTGACCGCTGTACATTGCTAACATCAGGAAATGAAATAATCGGGAATCCCGAGTAACTGGAAAAGCCGCTAAAGTGGCTAAAGTAGTAATAAATCCCGTCAGTAAAATCGTTCCTATAGAAAGTCCATCTATTCCCATTCTCCAGTAAAAATCAAAAAAATTGATCCATTTATAATCTTCGGACAGTTGAATTAATGGATCGTCCATTTTAAAATTATAACAAAAAGCGTAGGTCGTTAGAAGAAGTTCTAAGATACAGATGCATATAGTATACCATTTATTGACTTTATTTCCCCTATGCGGGAGAAATAACATTAATGAACCAGCAGATATTGGAAAAACAACAATTATTGTTAACCAAGGAAAATCATTCGTGGTAAAGACAAGATACACCAGGTCCAAAGAACGCGTACTCAAAAAAAATATATAAATAACAAAATATAATTTAACTTTTTTGAGTACGAGTACTTGTCAATAAAAAAAAATAAAATGTATTCCAAATTTATTCAAATGAGGTTTTCGGTAACGTATCAATAAGCTAGACCCATACTTCGAGTTGTTTCATGCCATAAATAAACTCGAACGCTCAAAAAATCCGTTGGACAGGCGGATTCACATCTCTTACAACCAACACAGTCCTCGGTTCTTGGAGCAGAAGCTATTTGCTTAGCTTTACATCCATCCCAAGGTATCATTTCTAATACGTCTGTAGGGCATGCTCGGACACATTGAGTACATCCTATACAGGTATCATAAATTTTTACTGAATGTGACATAGGATCGATAGTTTTTTGAATGTCATAAATTTTCAATCTAGTAAACTTCTAACTGAATGATATATTCAAATACTAGATGAAGCAATGATTTCCTTTAATAGAATTTTTGTAATGAATTCTGACTCAATTGATAAAAAAAAGGGCTAAAATACTTTGATTTCTTAGATTTTTACAAATATAATTCTAGTAGGTCATAACCTATCCTATATGCAAATTTTAATCTATAATTTTTTTATTTATGTTACTTATTTAATAAGGTCGATTGGTTTATGCGAGTTGATTTTCTGTTACGATAAATTGACGAGACTATAGCTAATCCAATAGCTGCTTCAGCGGCTGCAATTGCTATAACAAAAATGCAGAAAATATCCCCCTTTAGTTGAGAATTATCAAAAAAATCAGAAAATGTTACGAAATTCATATTAACTGCATTGAGTATAAGTTCAAGACACATAAGAGCCCTAACCATATTTCGACTCGTGATCAATCCATAAAGACCAATCAAAAATAAATAGGCACTCAAAACAAGTACATGTTCGAGTATCATTCAGCAACTCCTTATCAATTTTGATTCATTTCAATATGAAAAATACTTCACCGGATTCCATCAACTAGAATATAACAAAAAAGTACGAATAAAAACAATATGAGGTAAAAAATTTTCAAATATATATCAAATATCAAAATTGATCCTTAAAATATGAAATAGTATTCAATCTAATTTAATTGAATGGACGGAAAAAATCCTAACATACACAAAGTTTTCTTTGGTCTTTACTAAATTAGAACATTTTTTATTGACGGGCCACAGAAATTGCACCTATCAAAGCAACTAAAAGAATTATTGAAATGAGTTCAAATGGCAGAAAAAAATCGGTTGATAAATGAATTCCTATTTGTTGACTATTACTTATTAAATCTTGCTCTAGAATTTGGTTTAATTTTGTAGTCCAAATAACCCCGTACCATGACGTATCGAGAATAGTCGACATTAATAAAAAAAGAATAGTTGTACAAACCAACGAAGTAATCCCATTCCCAACGGTCCACAGGTTGAAATCGGTGGAATATTCTGAATCATTCATGAACATCACAGCAAATATGATTAAAACATTTATGGCCCCCACATAAATAAGGAGTTGTGCAGCAGCTACAAAATGGGAATTTGATAGAATGTACAATAAAGATATACAAACAAGAACAAATCCTAAGGAAAAGGCTGAAAATATTGGGTTGGGAAGTAATACCACTCCCAGACCTCCTACTAGAAGACCGGATCCCAGAAAAACTAAAAGAAAATCATGTATTGGTCCAGGCAAATCCATTATATTATTAAAATAAGAAAAAAATCGAAATCCTTTTCATGACCTTATTAATTTAACCAGGAAATTAGTTTTTAATATGTTTCTAATAGAGTGAAATTTTAATCTAATGGATATTAATTGATGTAGATACAATTATTAGACAGTTTCTCTTTTTTTATTCTAAAGTGTATTTTCAACCTATCTATTTCAAGAAAGTAATTACGAATATATTATATTAAAAGAATGCGCCTTAATACTTACTATTATTATATAAATACAAGTTTTTAATTAAATTCTTTATATAAAATATAAATAAAACTCGAACACTTTTGAATTCTTTTTTTTTTTATCAAATTAAAGGGTTTACCCCTTTTTTTGTTTGAGGTGAATTCAAAATTGTTCGAACAGTGTAATCGTCAATTACTGACATTGGTAAACGACCCAAAGCTATTTGATTATAATTCAATTCGTGACGATCATAAGTGGAAAATTCATATTCTTCAGTCATTGACAAACAATTTGTTGGACAATACTCAACACAATTACCACAAAATATACAAATTCCAAAATCAATACTGTAATTAAGCAATCGTTTTTTTCTAATATTAGTTTCCAATTTCCAATCAACAACAGGCAAATCTATAGGACATACTCGAACACATACTTCACAAGCAATGCATTTATCAAATTCAAAATGGATTCGCCCGCGAAAACGTTCTGATGTTATTAATTTTTCATAGGGATATTGAATAGTTACAGGTAAACGATTTGTGTGGGATAAGGTAATCATGAAACCTTGACCAATATACCTTGCAGCTCGTAGGGTTTGTTGACCATAATTCATGAACCCGGTTATCATAGGAAGCATATTGCAATTATCTCTGAATAATTTTATCTTTGTTTCTTTCTCTTGTTTAAAACAAATAATGAATTATATTGGATTCGTTTTCAATTTAGAGTGAAAAGAGTTGGAAAGAAGTTGTTAATAATAGATTACCAAGGGAAATAGGTAAAAGAAATTTCCACCCAAGATTTAATAGTTGATCCATTCTTAGCCTAGGTAAAGTCCATCTTGTTGCGATAGAAATGAACAAGAACAAATAAGTTTTAGCTAATGTAATAAAGATACCAATTGTTGTTCCAAAAATTTGATCCCTTTGAAATAGCTCCAGAATAGATATATACGGAATAGAAAAATTCCAACCGCCTAAGTATAGAACTGTTACAAATAATGAGGAAATTAATAGATTTAGATAAGAAGCAACGTAAAATAAACCAAATTTGATACCTGAATATTCAGTTTGATAACCTGCTATTAACTCTTCTTCCGCTTCTGGTAAATCAAATGGTAACCTCTCGCATTCTGCTAGGGAAGAAATTAGAAAAATGATAAAACCTATAGGTTGACGCCACAAATTCCATCCCCAAAAACCATATTTTGATTGTGCCTCAACTATATCAACTGTACTTAAACTGTTAGATAATCCTAGTCGGCGATAACATTACTATTTTCACCGCTATTACAGAACCGTACATGAGGTCTTCGCCTCATACGGCTCCTCTGGGGCCGTAAATAAATCTAAGGACCTGATTAGTCTCATTTAGATGGATATGATGTGTTCTAAAATGGATTAAATATATCTGGGGTCCCGAATTATACCAATGGAATTCTGTCTGCTCAAATTCTAAGAATCAAAAAAGCGCTTCGGAATTCATCTCATCCTTTACAAATTTGAATTTCTATTTGTTGAGTAATAACTTAACCCTTTAATAAAATACTCCTTGTAAAAATAAAAAAAAAGTATTTAAGCCCATCGTGGTTTTCGATTACGAAAAATAATTAGACCTCCTATTAGTTTCTTATTCATGACAGAAATTCTATTTTATTTTCGAAATATATGAAAAAAAAGATCCTTGTTTCGTTCCTAATTCTTCTTTCTTTTTTAGAAAAAAAGTTGGTGGACTTATAAAAAATAAAGGATTATTTCGTTTCTGATAGTCATTGCATTTGTCGGTGGATAGGAGCATACTCTGAATCGGAATCTTGGGGAGTACTGTCTGATCATTTCTACTAATTTCAAGCCCCAATTAACCTTCTTTTTTTTTATCTTATGTTATGCATAAATATCCTTTTCAATTTGGTTAATCTCTATTACAAATTCTTTGTGTATTTTGGTGTTTCTAACCATCCACTCACTTTTACCTAATTGCCGCTCACTTTGTAATACATGTATGTTAATCTATATAACTGATAGTGAAAACGTCATCCGGTTAATATATTTAACCCGCTTCAAGCCAGGAGGACTAATCAACCAACCTTGGGGTAAAGTGATTCTTACACTTATGTTTATTTCCGGTTAACCTTTGTACATAGGAAATGAGACTCAATTTTTCTTTTTACTGCAAATTTCTAAGCAGTTTTTTTCACTCATATATAACTATCAAATTCCTTTTATTAAGATTAATTCGAAAGATAACTATATCTATTCCGTTGTTTAACTCATTCGTCTAGAAGAAACGGAATAGTACAAATAAACGTTTATGTTTCAACGAATCGCACGTAGAGATATTGATAAAACACATAGAGTTAATGGTATTTCATAACTAATCGATTGGGCAGCAGCTCGCAGACCACCTAAAAAAGAATATTTATTATTTGATCCATATCCTGACATAAGAAGTCCAATAGGAGCAATACTTGAGATGGCAATCCATAAAAAAAGACCGATATTTAGATCCGCTAAAATAAGGTGATTGCTAAAGGGAATTACTGAATAACTTAGTAAAATTGAGATAACTGCTATAGATGGTCCAATACTAAATAAAGGAGTATTTCCTCTAGATGGACGAAGATTTTCTTTGAAAAGTAGTTTTATCCCATCGGCTAGAGCTTGAAGAATTCCCAACGGGCCTGCGTATTCAGGTCCAATACGTTGTTGTATCCCTGCAGATATTTCTCTTTCTAACCACACAATTACTAGTACACCTGTTATGATTCCCAATACAAGAAAAAATATAGGGACAAATATCCATATGAGTCCATAGACCTCTTTTAAAGATTCCAATTTAACAAAAGAATTTATAGTTTGGACTGCTGTTGCATAAATTATCATTTTAACGATCAACTTCTCCCATAATTATATCTATGCTACCGAGTATCGTCATAATATCAGCCAATTTCATTCTTTTAACTAGTTCAGGAAGAATTTGCAAATTAATAAAACCCGGTGGTCGGATTTTCCATCTCCAAGGAAAACCGCTTTGATCTCCTATGAGAAAAATTCCCAACTCCCCTTTTGGAGCTTCAACTCTTACATAAAGTTCTTGTTTCGATAATTCAAAAGTAGGAGAAGGTTTTTTACTAATGAATCGATATTCAAAATCATTCCATTCTGGATTCCTTTTTCTATCAAAGCCCCTGCTTTCTAAATTCTCATAGGGACCCCCTGGAAGTCCTTCCAGAGCCTGTTGAATAATTTTTATGGATTCTGTCATTTCGCTAAGTCGTACTAAATAACGAGCTAATGAATCTCCTTGTTTTTGCCACTGAATTTCCCATTCAAATTCATCGTAAGACTCATAACGATCAACTTTACGAAGATCCCATGGTATTCCGGATGCGCGTAGCATTGGTCCGGATAAACCCCAATTTATTGCTTCTTCCCCACCAATAATCCCAACGCCTTCAACCCGTTCTAAAAAAATAGGATTTCGTGTAATGAGTTTTTGATATTCAACAACCTCTGTTAAAAAATAATCACAAAAATCCAAGCATTTATCTATCCAACCATAAGGTAAATCAGCTGCTATTCCTCCAATACGAAAAAAATTATGCATCATTCTCATACCGGTGGCAGCTTCGAAGAGATCATATACAAATTCTCGTTCTCTGAAAATATAGAAAAAGGGAGTCTGTGCACCAATATCTGCCATAAAAGGGCCGAGCCATAACAGATGAGAAGCTATACGACTCAATTCCAGCATAATTACTCTGATATAGCTGGCCCTTTTAGGAACTTGAATATTTCCCAACTGTTCTGGTCCATTTACTGTTATTGCTTCTGTAAACATAGTAGCTAAATAATCCCATCGCGTTACATAAGGTAAATATTGTATAATTGCTCGGTTTTCTGCAATTTTTTCCATTCCTCTGTGTAAATAACCTAATATGGGTTCACAGTCAACAACATCTTCACCATCTAGAGTAACAATTAAGCGAAGAACACCATGCATGGATGGGTGGTGAGGTCCCATATTGACTATCATAAGATCTTTTCCTGTAACTGGTCTCTTCATAAGTTTTTCCTTGATTCGTTCTGGCATGAATTAGATTACTGAATAAAGAAGTTTATCAAAAAATTCAAGATCTAAAAAATTCACTAATTCACAATTTTTGAATTTAACGAGTTTTTAATTCCCGAATATTCAACTGATTAATTAATTCTTTATAACGTACTCTATTTTTTTTTGACAAATAAGCCAGCAGTCGTTGACGTTTTCCCAGAATTTTTCGTAGACCCCTCTGAGATAAAAAATCTTTTCTGTGCAATTCCAAATGTGAAGTAAGTCTTCGTATCTTATTAGTGAAACTAAATACTTGAAATTCAACAGATCCCCTGCTTTCTTCTTTTTGTTCGTCAAATGAAATGAATGTATTTTTTATCATAAAAAGAAACCCTTCCCCTTTTAATATGAATTGAAAGATATTAATTTTACTGATCAGTAATAATAATGGTAGTTTTTTTGTACAAGTTTATTCTTAAAAATCTAAATTTAGATCTCAAAAAGGAGGATTCTATTAATTTATTTATGGATCCGCTCTAATTGGTATTTATGTGATTGATTAAATAAATCTCATGTATAAAGATTTAATTTAAAACAATCCCTCATATTTGTGCATATAGTTATTTTCATATACCGTAACTTATTATATATAGTAACAAAGTATCTATCATTAATGAATTGGAAATCGCGTATACATGCGTATTCTTATCATACTGAAATTCGTTCCGTTAGTAGTATTAAACCAATAGCGATTCATACAAGCTAAATCTTCTAATCTAAATTTGGGCCAAAGAAAGGATTTTAAATTAATTAGGTTATTTTTCTCCTTATTAAGATCTTTCTTTTTATGCAAAACTGTGGTCAAGTTTTGAATATTCTTATCAAATCTTGAATTTCTATCCCTTGCAGTTTTTTTTTTTAAGTTGAAACAAATTAGAATGCGAAATTCTCTACGTCGTTTAGGGGATAGAATATTTTCAGGGACAAAGAAATCATAATGCTTTTTTTTTCTATTTACAGTTTTGTTTTGATATTTTGTCTTGGATTTTTCAAAAATTTTTTTATCAATATAGCTTTTTTTTTTGTATCTTTTACTTATTTTGTGTTTATTTTTATGAACCAATGGAATACCTATGGTTCTATATATAATAAGTTGTCCGTCGTTTTGTACAGACAAACGGACAGGTTCAATAATCAATATTCCCTTTTTCATTAATTTTGCAAAAGTGAAATTTTTCTCAATCATTAGAATGTCTAGGCTCATCTCTCCTCGTTCAATCGACGATATCGCTATTTCGGTTGGATTGTTTAGTCTAACCAAGAGACAGTATACTTTTACATTATTGAGAATTTTTTGATTAAAAAAACAATTCCATCGTAATTGAAAACGCGAATATCTTGTGAGAAATAAATCAAGTTCCGCTTCTGTATTGCTTTTGTATTGTTTTTTATTTTGACGTTTTTTTATCATTGATTCGGCAAAATTTTCTTCAATATTTTTTTCTTGGTTTAATAGAGCCGATTCGGGATTTCTTTTTTTTTCTTTATCTGATTCAAGCTCGAATTGACCGGCCGATTCTTTTTCTTCTTTATTCAGATTATAAAATCGAAGGGATTTTTTTTCATTTGATGGTATAAAACCTTTTTTCTTTCGAGTGATCTTTTTATTAACATTTATGTTTTCATTAAAATTTAAAAGAAGTAATTTGATTGGGATGACCCACGGTTTTATTTTATATGTACTAGAAAATAAGAAAAATTCCGGAAAGAAAAAAAATTCAAAATTTGTTATACGATGATTTAGTATTTCTTCATTCATTCCCATCCAATCAAAAAAGTTTCTTTTTTTATTAGCAAGATCCGTCTTAGTTATTTTATCAATTCTTTGATAATTCTGAACTTTAGTATTAATATATTTTTTTTTACTCTTGGTATTAACCCAGGGTTCAATATTTACTTTTTTTGTAAACCAAAAGTTAAGAATTCTCCAATCCACATATTTTCGATGCCAAATTTGCCTCATACCCCGAATATTATATTTTTCTAGACAAGAAGAGACTAAACAATTATCTAGGGCAATGCCTACATACATGTCAAAAAAATTTTCTGTAGGATGAATAGATTTATAGCAAAAAATATTATATATATAATCTTTTTTTAAATTATGTTTTGGATTTAATACTGAGTCGGCCTCAAAAAAATTTTGTTTTTTGTAATTATCAAATTTCTGTTTTTCATATGAATCCTCTTTGGTTAAACTTGGGTTTAGAACTAGAGAATCTTTATTTATTTTCTTTTTCCAATTTTGGGTTACTAATCTAGCCCATGCAATCTGGGGTAAATTGTATTGATAATGACTTCGTAACCAGTTTTTCCATTCATTTACTTCGGAATTCAAAAAGGTTTTATTTTTCAATTCATAATGAAAGATTCCTTGTTCTTGAAAAAAACTCTTTATTTTATTCTTAACAAAAAAGGATGTTATGCATATGTTATATTCAAGAACATCCTTTAATTTCGAAACGTTACTAACTTTTATTTGGGATAATTTGTAAAATACATATGCTTGGGATAAAGAGCAGAGGTCATAACTCATTTTTTTTTTATTCGATATTAAATTTTTTATAGTCGAAATAAAATAAATAGTATTTTTTTTTTTTTCTCCTTTTTCTTCATTCTTGTAAATAGATTTATCAAGAATTGTTTTTATTGATTCAAAAAAAAGTTGTGTAGTAATTTTTGGAATATTAATGATACCTAGAAAAATAGCTATAGATAGTTGTTCGATGCAAAATTTAAAAAAAAATATGAATTTACGAATTAATCGGGTATTTTTTCTTTTGAATGCCTGCCAAATTTTTTTTGATGACTCAATTATTTTAGAATCATAACGCAGTTTGGTACAATTATTAGTTAAGTTTTGTTTTTCTTTTGAAATTTCTTCTATTTGATTTTTGATTGTCTTTATTCTATCAATCAAATTTGTAATTTTGTTTTCGCTAAGTGAAGAATTTGTCCACTCCATGGATTTATTTTGAACAGATAGTTCATGAATAATCTGATTACTTATTATTGAATCTTTTTTAGTTTCATTTAATTCATATATTTCTCTCGGGCCAAATAATGCAATTAGATTTCGTTTTGAAAGGTCTTTTATCTTTCCTTTTATAAAAATAAAGTTTTTGAGAATCCAGTTTTTTATTTCGTTTGCGACTTTTAGGAAAATTGTTGCTCTTTCTTTGAAAATCCTTAAAACCACCAAAGACTTCGTTTTGAGTTTTTTTATTCTTTTTTTAAATTCTTTAGAAATAGGTTCAAAAAAAGAAGGCTTTCTTTGGGCAGAACCAAATGGTAGTTCGGTTTCCATTCCCCAAACTGTTAAGAAACAAAAATCATTTTTTTCTCCTTTGTCTTTTGTTTTTTTTAGTCGAGCCTTCTGAGATGCTTGAAATTTAGATTTATGCCAGGGTTTAAGATAAAAAGGAAATAGGATTTTTATCTGAATACCATCCGTTAACCAGTTTCTTGGAAATTCTGTTTCGGATAGTTGAACCCCATTATAAGTGCATTTAACATGCATTTCACGTTTCCAATCCTTTAAATCCTCGGACCACTCGGGAAATTGAAATAATAACATCCGGATGCTATTTTTAATTAGTATCAATAAAGGTAATATAATATATTTTCTAAGAATCGATTGAGTTACTAAGAGAGAACCTCTTATTATTTGAGCAAATAGGAAGCTATCCCAAGTTTCTGCAATTTCTATCCGTCTTTTTTCTTCTATTTTTGATTGTTCTTCTTCTTTTTTATCAAAAATTTTTTTTTTCGTTTGAGATATGAAATTTTTAAGAATTTTTTTTTTTAGTCCCCATATATCAAACGAAAAAAAAAAAAGCTTATCTATTCTATCAAAAAAAAAGGGGGAATGGACTTTTGCTTGAAAAAATTCCCAAATAACTGTTTTACGCCTTTGGGAACGCATGGATCCTTTAATTATCTCTCGACGAAAATCAGATTGTTGTGAATAACGGATCAAAGCCATTTCATCTTTTTGATCAGAATTTTGATTCTCTTTGAGATTAGTATAAATCTCGTCATGTGGCTCTTTATCAGTAAAAACCACTACACGTTTTGCTTTTCTTGAACGAATTCCAGGCTCCATTGGTACATTTTCTTCATTTTCGCCTTCCAATTCTTCCAACTCACTTATTAATTTGTATGACCATCGAGGAACTTTTTTATTGATTTCATGGAAATCAATAAAATTTTTTATAAGCGTTTGGTCGTTGCTATCAGTTCTAACGATATCAAATAAAAATTTGAAAATTTTTATTTCT